CTAAAAAAAAGAAAAGCCCCTTATCGGATTTGAACCGATGACTTACGCCTTACCATGGCGTTACTCTACCACTGAGTTAAAAGGGCTTATTTGATTTAATTCCCGAACTAGTAACTAGGTAGTTAAAATTTCTATATCCACATTATATATATTAATAATATGCAGTAGACCTATAGTGGCCAGTGGCTGTTTTAAAAATAATCAACTGGATTTACCTAGCAAGTCTAGGGTAAAATGAGGTGTTTCACGACTGGCCCTAATTTCTTTTATTGAGATGATCTATATCAAAAAAAAATTCACTTGATTTATACATAACAGACATGTACACTTGCCAATTCGACATAAAAAAATTTCAAGAGATTTATGTGATAAAGAGATTATACTTGTCCCCTAAGACTAAAGTCTTAGATCAAATTTTGATAACTTCTTGATCCCGCTTACTAGATATATTTTAGTAGATTTATATAGAGAATGTCGATTCTAATGAACCATTCAGGAATGACGAATCCAAAACAAAAATTCTATACAATTCTGAAAAATCCAAAGATCCCTCAGATCTAATCATTCCGTTATATTGACAATTTTAAAAAACTGATCATACTATGATGATAGTATGAGGGCGGTTGGGCAAGTCGGCCCCCATCGTCTAGCGGTTTAGGACATCTCTCTTTCAAGGAGGCAGCGGGGATTCGAATTCCCCTGGGGGTAGGGTACTACGAAAGGAAGTTGATCATGGATTACCAATAAGCCTCAAATTGATTCTTCCTGGGTCGATGCCCGAGTGGTTAATGGGGACGGACTGTAAATTCGTTGGCAATATGTCTACGCTGGTTCAAATCCAGCTCGGCCCAATAATTTGCCAATCTACCATGAGATCCCTTATCCTTTAGAAATACCCCACACGAAGAAAAAAAATAATCAAATTTTCTGCTAGATCCCTTACTTCCCTGGGATTGTAGTTCAATTGGTCAGAGCACCGCCCTGTCAAGGCGGAAGCTGCGGGTTCGAGCCCCGCCAGTCCCGCCGGATCCAATATCCAATAAATGCATCAATTCATTTTTCCCTTTAATATGAACTAGTAAAGGGTGTCGGGGGTATACTTTCATTCCCATTTCTTTCCTTTTTTTTCTTAATTTTTAGAGCAAATCCCCACCCCCAAAATAGTTCATTTAATGAATATTAGATCTTTTGTACAGCCTCATCTTTATCTTCCCAAAATTCTTTATCTTCCAAAAAATCACAGTAAAAAGGGGAGTTTAGAACTTAACTCTTTTTTTCCATTTCGCTTTTATTGTTTGTTTATGTTTAGGTTTGTAACTATGTGACTAATCGAAGTGGAAAGGCAATCTGGCGATTCTTCATCGGATGATTGTACAAGGAAGGCACAAGGTAGGGGAAAAAATAAGGAAACGGATGATAACTAAAAGAATTTTGGCTTGATTGAGTCAGGAATCCTAATTTGGGTTGGTATGGATAAAAGAATTTCCTATGTTATACTATTCAAGTCGCGACGACAAGTTGATTTGATAGATCAGATATTGTTATTCATGATATTGATCCGATTCAATAGCATCGAGAGGTAATTCAGTCATTGAATTTACAGACGAAAAATTTTTCATCTCTAGGGGATTAAATCCCGAGTTATTGCGAAGTAAAAAAACCGATGAGATTATGGAAGTAAATATTCTTGCATTTATTGCTACTGCATTATTCATTCTAGTTCCTACCGCCTTTCTACTTATCATTTACGTCAAAACAGTCAGTCAAAATGATTAATTCAATTGAATTTTGAAATTCATTTGAATGAAACTTTCCTTCTGAGTTCTTATCAAGAATTTTCGAAGTCAAATGAAAGGGATTCCAATTTTTCGTTTTAACTTAAATGAAATGAGCGGACTAGAATCGACAGTATTCTAAGTATACTAAGAGATAGTATGTATGGTAAGAAAGAACTAGATGAATCTTTCTTACCATAGATACTATCTATCTCTTAATCTATAAAGGTGTAATTTAGAATAACTTCAGTTTCTGTAGATCAACCTACAATATTAATATTCTTTTCATATCTATATGAATTCCATATATTGTATGGAATTGATATAACACCCAATTTGCTATATCTATTTGTTCCGATCAATCTGAAATAATCTTATCTTAGGATTCTAATTCTTTTACTTTTACTAATAAGTAAGAGCAAACCTAACCAATTTTTAACGCCCGAAACATGATATGAAATAAGTCGATAAAGCATAAATAGCCTTTCTAAAATTAGAAACCAAGCGGAAAATGCCCAATATGTGACTCGCCCAAGGCAAGATCTTACTGTTGCATAGTCTTTCGTTAGACAACCACTATCTCATTTCTCATAGAAAGTGCGTATACACTTAACAAAACGACTTCTTCATTGAACAGTAAAGAGAGAAAGAAATCAAAAAAATGGCCCGGTCTTACTCAGTATCTATCTATAAAGTATAGTAAGAGCCCATTCGATTGATTGCAATAGCAAATTTCGGAATAATTTTTGGTTGTAAAAAATTTATAACCCTCTTAATCCCTTTCTTGTCGAAATAGAAACACAGGAGTCGCTGCAATATCTCTTTGATTGAAAGAGTATGATATGAATCATATCATAGATTACTCCATTGGACTCCAACGGTATTCGAAATCGAGAGATTTTTATTTGAAATAATTCAAAGCGTGTCGCAGAACGATCTATAAAACAATTAATACGGTTTGATTCCTCAACTCAATTAAATTAGTAGTACTTCTAGAGCCCACTTCTTCCCCACACTACGAGTGAAAGGGAAAATGTAAACACGACCATTAAAGCAGCCCAAGCGAGACTTACTATATCCATGTGAATTATGTCCCCTATCTCTATAAATACGAAGGAATTATTCTATTATTCTTCACTAATAATAGTGGAATCAATGGCGGAGAGTCAAAAAAGGATTCTGACCGAACACCGTTGATAAACCAATCCAATAAATCAATTATGATTTCGAATCGGGAAAGATTAAACATAAGAAAAAAATACGTAGTAACACCCCAAAGGAATGGGAACATGGAACAATTAACAATAAGAATAATAAGGCCTATTCTTTTTTGATTTTGTTGACCTTGATAAGTAAAAATAGAAAAGGAGAAATCACTAAAAAAGAGAAATCACTATCTATTACAGACCTCTATTTCTACATTTGAGACCCCTTTTCCCAATTATCGCTGTGAAAAAGGGGGTTTTCCTAGGGGTTGCCGAAAATGAATTCTGTCTTTTTCCTTTTCCTCTTTTTTCTAGAAAGGTCAATTATCTATTTAATCTAATATTGATTAGATACCTGAACACTCAGACATTCTCGCGAGTCCGTCGTATATAAAGCAACTTCCACCCCTTTCCAAAACTATTAATTGAATAATTGAATCAGATTTCCTATCAGGCTCTCCAATCTGATTCAATTAAATTAATAGGCATTAGACACTCCCTTAGTAATAGAAGGGAGTCGTGAAGTCTTGATAGCCCCTCTACCGAATATTTCCTTGAATCCTAGATGCGAAAGAGGATTCACAAGCTTTTTTTTAGAAAAAGCTTCAGACCACATGCTTAGAATTCTCAACAGTTTGTTTCCTCTGCTTCTACTAGGGAAGAATTCTGCGAGTTATATCAGCAGAACAGAAGAGAAGAAGAGAGTTCGAGTTTTTTGTTGATCAGGCGACACCCGGATTTGAACTGGGGAAAAAGGATTTGCAGTCCCCCGCCTTACCACTCGGCCATGCCGCCAAAATGATCCAAAATAGAGGAAAATTTTCTCGGATTACTGAATTTTTATTGTACTTGCATTTTGACTCCCATTTTCCTTAAAACTTTTCCTAACAGAAACACTCCTTTTGGATTTGATCCATCCCCCGATTGATTGGATAGTATCTGAAACTCCACAATCCTAAAAACATTCTCTCGCTTTTCTATTGAAAAAGAAAATGGGAATTTTCAGTCGAAAAATTTGAACCATTAACTATTTTCTTACTTGTTTCTTATTTGGAATTCATGAACGATTCTGGGATTTGAATCTCAAATTGTGTTTTCCTAATGACATAGGAAAATACAACTTGAGACAGAACTAATCAGTATTTATTTTTTTTCAATCAAAAAATCCTTCTCAATTTCAATTATAACAAAAGATATGAGTATATGTAAACCCCAGAACATAAATTGTTACACAGATATCTATTTTTTAGATTATGTTGTCGCTAGGGAATTATCATCAAATTTTCTTACTTCACGTTTGGATTGAATAGAACTTTTGATAAAGCACGACCTCGGCTGTCCCGAATAGAACCGGCAATAAAAGATAAGTTGGATATTCTAACTATCTGCATACTTGTTTAATGCACCCCTTGTTATACACTTCAAATCATATTGTACTAAAAAAAAATCAGTTTAGTTTAAAGTACAAATATCTCTCTTCTCTGCGAATCTTTTTTTTTTTTTGAACAACGAAATCCCTAACATAAAGGCGGTTAAGTGCTAAAAAATAGATTCTATATTGTTTCTCATTTTTGTATCTTTGTCTTTATCTCCCCAATACCAAATCCTTTTATTTTTTCTCAAATTCAAACAAATATGTAATCAAATATGTAATATTATATCAAATATGTAATATCATAATAATGGTATAATTAAAATCATTTGATTTTTGTTTTGCTATTCGATAGCAAATCCTATGACTTTAATAAGTCTAAGTGACAGAATTCTGTTTCTAGGACTGTTTTCGAAATTCCTTTCCATTTAGATCTATTATTTAAGTAGAAAATTCTCTTTATTCCTCCGTTCATACGTAGTTGATACATTTTATTCCAAATATGGAGTTGGGTAAAATTTCATGTAATTCAGTAAACAGAATAGAAATTCCATCAGCGCTAGATCGTCGATTTAATTCAATGAAGAATGTACTTACTAAGTGGGATTTTTTGAGAAATGGGAAATTCAAAATGCTCGGGGATGTAAA